GTTTATGTCTCTAGCATGAGACCATTTGATGAAATGTGGAGGGAATTGGGTTAAATGGCCGATACTACTGGAAGGATTCCTCTTTGGCTAATAGGTACTGTAGCTGGTATTCTTGTGATCGGTTTAATAGGCATTTTCTTTTATGGTTCCTATTCTGGATTGGGTTCATCCCTGTAGTAATTGGATGACTTGAGTTGTAAACACGAAAGCGTAAGAACTCAACGGGATTCCCCTCCTTCTTTGTATGATTCGAGGGGAAAGGAAAGGCCCCGTTGAGTTATTAATACTAATCCAAAATTTTTTCGTCTAAATGGCAAAATATATTTGTTTCTGATGCTAATGATATTTTTGAAAAAAAAAAATAACTTAATTAATTGATTCAGAACGCCTGTTCCTTGATAGAAAGTCATTAATATACGTTTCCATTTTTTATAAAAAAAAAAGGAATAAGTTAATTTCCTGGATAAAATAATATGCATTTCTGTAGATTAGATATTATGCAAATACTTTCCCGAAGAATAGAATTAGATTCTATTTAATCTATTTATTAGTTCCCATCCGTTTTGCTATTTTTTTTATAAGTTCATTGAAGAAGTTCTATATTACTATTACTCAATATTACTCAATAAATAAAACCTACGTATCCTTTTATGTTTGCGTACTTGTACTTTGTTGTTAGATTCTATATTTTATATATTTTACGTAAAGCTTAAAAAAAAAAAGAGAAAAAAGAGTTCTAATACATTTGAATATTAATACATCAATAAAAAAGAAAAAAAAAGCTAAGAATAGAAATCTTTGACTAGCGGAATGAAAAATCATTAGAATTTCGACACAAGAAAGGGGTGTTGAAAATGCCTTTTCTTGTGTCGAAGACTAAGAAGACAAATAATACTTCCTAGAATTGTTTGTTCCTCGCGTTTATCCCTTCTCTATTTCCTACTTATTTGTATCTAGTTCCATTTGCATTTTTTCTATTTAGAAGAAAAACCTATTGATGTTTTTTATGATATTTGAATCTAGCAAGAATAATGATGTTTTTTATGATATTTGAATCTAGCAAGAATAATATAGTCACACCATCCAAATTTTATTTGGATAAAAAAAAGAAAAGGTAAAAGCAAAAAGTATTCTACATATTATGATTACGAACACAATACAAGGGTTTCGCCGCATCTCGTAGAAAAAGAAAGAATCAAAAAATTTCTAATTACATTTTTTTGATTATACAGAATCCCTAATAATTTGAGGGTTCTTTTTATAATTAGAAACTTTATGTTGATACATCCGCGAAATCTAGAAATTCATTTCGGACAATTGAACCTTTTCGAACTGTTTCTTTTTCAGAACCAAAAAAATTTGTGCCAAAACAACAGATGCTAAAAAGACCAAAAGGCCTTGAATGCGTAATGGATCTTGAAGGACTATTTCTGCATCTCCTTGACCAAATCCGCCTACATTAGGATTACTCGTCAATGGTTGATCAAATTTGATAGATTCACCTTCGGAAACAAGAAGTTCCGGGCCTGGGGGGATAATATCAACCACTTGACGTCCATCCGATGCATCTGCTATCGTTATTTCGTATCCCCCTTTTTCTTTTCGTATGATTTTGCTTACTATACCGGTTGCTGTAGCATTATAAACTGTATTGTTACTCTTGCTCCCGTCGGGATAAATCTGACCCCTTCCCCTATTTCCACCTACGTATATAGGATATTTTAAAAAGTGAACATCTTTCTTAGTAGCAGGGTCTGGTGAAAGAATAGGAAAGGCTATTTCACTATATTTCTGACCAGGAACAGGGCCTATCACAAGAATATTTTTGTTATTGGGGCGATAGCTCTGAAAAGATAAATTGCCTATCTTTTCTTTCATCTCGGGAGAAATACGATCAGCAGGGGCTAATTCAAAACCCTCAGGTAAAATAAGAACAGCTCCGACATTCAAAGCCCCCTTTTTACCATTAGCAAGAACTTGTTTCACTTGCATATCATAAGGAATTCGAACAACTGCTTCAAATACAGTATCCGGAAGTACCGCTTGTGGAACCTCAATATCCACGGGCTTATTAGCTAAATGGCAATTGGCGCATACAATACGCCCAGTCGCTTCTCGTGGATTTTCATAAGCCTTCTGTGCAAAAATGGGATATGCGCTTGAAATGGATGTACGAGTTATGATATATATCATGAGCGATGCGGAAATGGATCGAGTAATCTGTTCCTTTATCCAAGAAAAAGTATTTCTAGTTTGCATGGTCCAATCATTGATCCCGAAAATTTCTACAATAAATTGGGATAGGTCACTAGTATAGTTCCCTATCCACGATTCTGGCATTTACTGAAATAATTTGACTAAAATAATATTGAATTTATAGAATATAGGATGAATCCCCGAGATAAGTAGAAATAGAAAGAGTAAGTACGATTTGCAATTCCTTTTTCTGTACAACTCCAAAGTAACAAAGATTTGAATTGGATTAATCTGAGTGGATTATTTGTCAATCATTCATTGAATGATAAATCACTACAAGTGACGGAGATAGCCGATTTAAATAACGGAAAATCCAATATTTCAAAATTGTATCTAGAATAACTGGAAAGGTAGAAACAAGACCAGATATAATTTGATCGTTATGAACAAATCCAAAATCTTGGTAAACGGAACCAATCATTAGTTCCCACCCATGGGGGGAATGAAATCCGATACATAAATCAGTTAATAAAAGAATAGAAAAAGCTTTTATTGTATCGCTTAGGTTATATAAGAATTCTTGAGCCCAAGAGTTAAGAATAACGAGTTCTTCATTACCCAGAATAGAATAACCACTTAGAATAATGAAAGAGATTATATTTGTCGAGAAATGCAAAATCGTATGGATAAAATCCTCGTTGTATATCTTGATTAATTGGATCGTTTCTTTGTGCATTCCTATATGAAGCTTTTGTATATGTGTCTCCGAGTATTCCTTGATCATTTCGTCCAAGAGGACTAGTTCTTCTAATTCTATAAATTTTTCTAGAATATTCTTTTCTTGAATATCATTCAAAAAAGTTTCGGATTGGTTAGTATTCCACCAATAAATAACCCAAGATTCCAGACTTTTATTAGAAATCCACCAGGGCAAAACTACTACAGATGCAAGATATATAAGAGGAGTAAATGCTTTTTTTTGTGCCATTTTAATTTGTGAATTGTGAATGAACTTACCTCATTCGTCGACTCTATGCAATCTAATATTTCTATGAAGCATAAGTTCTATTGCAAGGCGTTGAGTCTAGGAGTCTATTCACTGTTTTGGGGGGATTCTGAGATTAGTCCTTGAATCTATAAAAAATAAAAATAGAGAATAAAAATCCACTTCGAATTCAAATGAAGCAATAGAATTAAAAAAGAAATAATACAAAACCTTATTTCCAGATATCTCAATTGGTCAAAGTCAAATTCGAAACAAGTACCGCCTTTCGATGAATGCGCGAAAGAATAACTTAAACTTATCTATATATAATATATAAAAAATCCAGTAATAGGTATTGGTATAAGCGACCCAATTGTTTGGTAATCAAATAGCACAAAAAAAAGAAAAGGATAATAAAGATACGGTAAAATAAAAAATTGACAAAACAAGATATGATTCATCTGGATCTAAAGTATCAATTCCAATATTTCGATTCGTTATTTGTTTTGTTGCTGAATTGAGTGTATTTCCATAGGCATAAAAACCCCCCAACAAGAGTTTCGTTTTAGGGTTGTTACGTCCGCCGCTGCTTTGCTTTGACTCAAATCAACGTTCTGAAGAAACTTCAGTGAAGTTATATTAGAGAACAAAGAGGGTTCGTTACTTTTTCTTTACTGTTGATAAAGCATTAATTCTTTATTTCTCAAAAAACTTCAATTGGGACACGCAAAAAATAGGCCAATTCGGCCGCTTTTTGTTCAATTTCTCGTGGCGTAAAATTCTCATCCGTACGCGTCAAGGGAATGGCCCCCTGGCCTCGGATTTCCATATAAAGAACACGACGAGCATAGATACCCTCTTTAACTTCTACTCGCACAGACTGAATATCTTTTATTAGAAATCGGAGGAAGACACGACGGTTTTTTCCAGGAAATCCCCAACGAAAAATACACACTATTCCTTCTTTTCTATCGAATCGATCATAACCACTACCTACATTCCACGAAATTGTACACCATAAATAGGCGCTAATAAAAAGACCCGCGACCCCATAAAAAGACATTACGAGCCCTTGTGGAAAAAAAATGATTTGTTGAGACGGAAAAAAAGATATCAAATTTTTATCAAGATAACTGGAAGTTCCAACCAATAAGAAGCCTAATGAACCTAAAAAAAGTATAATGGCCCAGAAAAAATTACTTATTTTTCGAGACCCCTTTATAAGTTCTATCCATATATGTTCTGATCGCCAACTCATACTTGATCTGATTTCAGTTTATTGGAATTGAGAGCATAGCCCAATGAATTTTACTTTATTTTTTTTGTTGCCGAAATAACTCTCATCAACTAGCACTATTTTGATATGAAGCCTTAGGAATAATTCATAAAACGGGTTAGATGAAAAAATGTCTCTTCACTTTATGGCCCTACTAAGGATAGTGGCAGACATATTACTACATAGACTTTCCATTTCAGACATCCGCCAATCCTTATTCTAGTGGAAAATTGCTAGAATAAATTGACTCATATATAATTTTCTGTATGTATAAGAACTCTTTCATTTCTATATGGTTGATTTCTGTTCAGCCGAAACCCTATGTTTTACCATACTCAAATAAATAGATATTTTTTTATCTAAGTTCAAAAAAACAAAATGGGATTTAGTCCTATTAGATCTAAACAATCTTGTTTTTTTGAACATAAAGAAATAAAGAAGCCATTGCCATGGCCGGAAATACTAGGCCTACTAAAGGCACAAAAATAGAGGGAAAGTTGAAAGTTATCATAGAATGAATACCTCGATTAAATTTACTATTTGTACCTGTTATTATTATATAGTTTCTATTGTTATAAAGATATCTTGTAATAATTTTACATTTTAAATTATAGAATGAAAATTCTTATTAATTCGATTCGAATTACTATTATTGGAATTATGAAACTTTCATTTTAATTAATTATAGAATACCCACGTAAGAAGGTAAGAGGAACTTCGCCTAATTTCACAAAAGCAAAAATGCATTCTTTTATAGAGGCTCGCGGATTCGTAATCATGAATAAAAATAAAAAATTAGATGCAACTTGTGATTCTTTCTAGAATTTAATTTTATAGATTTGAGGTCACCAAAGAAAACTCCATTCTTCTTATTTTTACTTTGATTCCGATAAACTAACTACGTGTAAAACTAATTAAACTGAATAGTCTTTGAATTTTGATTCAAAGGAAAGAAAGCGTGAAGTTGAAATAACTCATTCAGAACGCTTTTTAAAAGATTACGTGGTACAATTAGATCGAATAAGCCCTTCTGGAATAAATATTCGGCCGCTTGTGACCCTTCGGGTACTGTTTTATTCAATGTTTGTTCAATTACTCTTTTACCCGCAAATGCAATGTAGGCATTGGGTTCGGCAATAATGATATCCCCCAACATACCAAAACTCGCTGTCACCCCACCCGTAGTCGGAGATGTAAGAATTGGTACATAAAATAGTTTTTTATTTGATTGATAATCGTATAAAGCAGAAGAGATTTTAGCCATTTGCATCAAGCTCAAACTTCCTTCTTGCATACGTGCACCCCCAGAAGCACACACTATAATAAGAGGTATAAACTTTTTGGTAGCATACTCGACCAAACCGGTAATTTTCTCTCCGACTACAGATCCCATACTACCCCCCATAAACTGAAAATCCATAACCCCAATTGCGACGGGAATACCATCTAGTTGGCCTATACCTGTTTGAACAGCCTCAGTTAACCCTGTCTTTCTTTGATAAGAATCAATACGATCTTTATAAGGCTCCTCCTCCGAATGAAATTCAATGGGATCCAGAGAGACCATGTCTTCATCCATAGGATCCCAAGTGCCTGGATCAATCAAAAGTTCTATTCTATCTGAACTACTCATTTTCAAAGAATATCCACATTGTTCACAAATATTCATTTTTGACTTCAAAATTTTCTTATAATTTCATCCATAACACTTTTCACATTGAACCCACAAATGCCTGTATTTTTGCGTTACATCGAAATTATTATAACTTTCTATTATAGTTAAATCACCCGCGTTCTTTATACTGGAACTCTCGCTTTCACTACTATTTATATTTTCACCATAAATGGAACGATAAATATAACTGTCACTATAATTGTCACTACTACTTACAATGTAAGCATCAATGCGTAGTTGAGAATCAAGATAACTGTCAATACAACTATTAATATGATTATTCCAACTATATTGAGTATCATATATGTAATGATCGTAGTAAGGGTCGTTACTATTCGATCCATTATTGAGATAATCAGAATTAGGATAACTAGACAAAGGTTTTTCGAGTTCACTCAGGAAAGAATGGTCCTTGTTAATCTCAAAAAGCTTATTTTCAATATCAAAATAGATGGAATAGCTGTCCCCATTCTTATCCCTAACTATAAAAGTGTCATCAGAGATGAAATTCCCAATGTCCTTAACACCAAATAAATGATCCACATTACTGTAAGTAGAACTGTCACTATAACTCCGACTATGATGATGCCTATCATTGCGATTTGGATCTTCACTTTCACTGATATGTTCATCAATAGGACTACGATTACTTAATCCACACCTGTGTTCTAATTCTAACTCCTTGTTAGACAACATCGAATTGAACTGCCATTTTTCCATAGAGTTTTTTGCCCCTATTTTATTTACATGAAAATACAATAAATGAATAGTAATTCGATGAAAAAGAATTTTTGTTACTATCCTATTTCTTATCAGAATAAACATAGAACTATAATCACTAGGATTATTAACTAATTAAGTATTGAAAAAAAAAACGAAATATTTATTCTCTCCTAATTTCGTATCTACTAATCTACTAATAAGTAAGGATTTTTTTTATAAAATCTCGTCTAATAACTAATCAAATAATTAAGTAAAGTTCCGATTGCGACACAAAATGAAAAGGACAATATACAGGATGGGTAAAAAGGGGTTTTGATACGTAGCTCTATCCAGGGAAACTAGAAGATAGAAAAGAACTACACCAATCCTAAGGATCCATAGGATTAATTGTGGATCCAATCCAAGAATAGAAATATTTGAGTTTTTGAATCTTCTTTTTTATTTTATTGAATTTTTAATCTTGTATATCTAGATTAAGTATATAGATCTATCCAAAATGGATTCTCTAGCCAAAGTGGATACAATAGAATTTTTGTATTCGGCTCAATCCTTTTAGTAAAAGATTGGGCCGAGTTTAATTCCAATTCAATTAACAGACCGAACAGTAATTACTGAATTACAAAGTATCCATTGCTTCGAATTCAA